AGTATCAATTCCAATATTTCGATTCGTTACTTGTTTTATTGCTGAATTGAGTGGATTTCCATATGCATAAAAGACCCCAAAAAGAGTTTCATTTTAGGGCTGTTACGTCTTGCTTTGGCTCAAATCCGCGTTCTCAAAAAACTTCAATTGGGACACGCAAAAAATAGGCCAATTCGGCAGCTTTTTGTTCAATTTCTCGTGGCGTCAAATTCTCATCAGTGCGCGTCAAGGGAATGGCCCCCTGGCCTCGGATTTCCATATAAAGAACACGGCGAGCATAAATACCCTCTTTAACTTCTATTCGCACAGACTGAATATCTTTTATAAGAAATCGTAGGAAGACACGACGGTTTTTTCCGGGAAATCCCCAACGAAAAATACACACTATTCCTTCTTTTCTATCGAATCGATCATAACCACTACCTACATTCCACGAAATTGTACACCATAAGTAGGCGCTAATAAAAAGACCCGCGAACCCATAAAAAGACATTACGAGCCCTTGTGGAAAAAAAATGATTTGTTGAGACGGAAATAAAGATATCAAATTTTTACCAAGATAACTGGAAGTTCCAACCAATAAGAAGCCTGATGAACCTAAAAAAAGGATAATGGCCCAGGAAAAATTACTTATTTTTCGAGACCCCCTTATAAGTTCTATCCATATATGTTCTGATCGCCAACTCATACTTGATCTGATTTCATTTTATTGGAATTGAGAGCATAGCCCAATGAATTTGACTTTACTGTATTTTGTTTCCGAAATAACTCTCATCAACTAGCACTATTTTGATGTGAACCCTTAGGAATAATTCATAAAACGGGTTAGATGGAAAAATGCCTCTTCACTTTATGTTTATGGCCCTACTAAGGATATCGGCATACATATTAATACATAGACTTTCCATTTCCGACATCCGCCAATCATTATTCTAGTTGAAAATAGCTAGAATAAATTTACCCATATATCATTTTCTGTATGTATAAGAACTCTTTGATTTATGTATGTTCTATTTCTGTTAAGCAGAAACCCCATGTTATACCATACTCAAATAAATTATTTATTTTATCTAAGTTAAAAAAAAAGTAAGATAATGAGATTTAGTCCTATCAGAGATCTAAACAATCTTGTTTTTTTGAACATAAAGAAATAAAGAAGCCATTGCCATGGCCGGAAATACTAGGCCCACTAAAGGCACAAAAATAGAGGGAAAGTTGAAAGTTATCATAGAATGAATACCTCGATTTAATTTACTATTTGTACCTGTTATTATTATATTGTTTCTATTGTTATAAAGATATCTTCTAATAATTTTAATTATAAAATGAAAATTCCTTATTAATGCGATTCTAATGACTATTTTTGTAATTATGAAACTTTCATTTTAAGTAATTATAGATCGAAGTATATATCTAAATAAGTATATATAATAAGTGCAAGGAATGTAGAACTAAATAAATGGACTTATTCATCTTTCGACACGAAGGATATGTATGAAAATTTAGTTTATTATTTATTCTTCTTCGTTTGTTCTTGTCTTCTACTTCTAATTTAATAAAGAAAAGGTTTTTTACAAATTACTGAAATATTTCTAGACTTCTTAGTCAAAATTCAAATATAGAAAATACACAATTCTATATTTTCTATATTTGAATTTATTATATAATACATAATACATACGTAAGAAGAACTTCGCCTAATTTCACAAAAGCAATAATTCATTCTTTTATAGAGGCTTGCTGATTCGTAATCATGAATATTAGTAAAAAAAAAAAAAAAGAAAAATTATATGCAACTGGTGATTCTTTCTAGAATTCGATCTTATAGATCTTAAGTCACCAAAAAAAATCTGTTCTTCTTTTTTTATTTTGATTCCGATAAGCTAACTACGCGTTTACTACAAAAAATGAATTAAACGGAATAATTTTGATTCAAAGGAAAGAAAGCGTGGAGTTGAAATAACTCACTCAGAACGCTTTTTAAAGGATTACGTGGTACAATTAGATCGAATAAGCCCTTCTGGAATAAATATTCAGCCGCTTGTGACCCTTCGGGTACTGTTTTATTCAATGTTTGTTCAATTACTCTTTTACCCGCAAATGCAATGTAGGCGTTGGGTTCGGCAATAATGATATCCCCCAACATACCAAAACTAGCTGTCACCCCACCCGTAGTGGGAGATGTAAGAATGGGTACATAAAATAGTTTTTTATTTGATTGATAATCGTATAAAGCAGAAGATATTTTAGCCATTTGCATCAAGCTCAAACTTCCTTCTTGCATACGTGCACCCCCAGAAGCACACACTATAACAAGAGGTATAAATTTTTTGGTAGCATACTCGACCAAACGGGTAATTTTCTCTCCGACTACAGATCCCATACTACCCCCCATAAACTGAAAATCCATAACCCCAATTGCGACGGGAATACCATTTAGTTGGCCTATACCTGTTTGAACAGCCTCAGTTAACCCTGTCTTTCTTTGATAAGAATCAAT